CAGGGAATAGTTTAAATAGAACTTCAGCTTTGGGGGTTGACGGTGAGACTGTAGTTTCTTCCTTGAGTCTTAGGGAGGTTGGTTGTTCTCCTTTTCTGGTTTACAAGACCAGTGTATTAGATGTACTACAAAGACTTGTCTTCATTTTAGTAGTTTGTTTTCAATTGTGCCGGCTGTTGGTATTAGTACTAGGATGAGAAGGAAGTATATAATAGATGCTAGTTGTCCAATGATAATGTATGGGTGTTCGACTGGTTGTCCTCCGATTCATGTGAGTGTTAGTAGGTCTGCTACTAGAGTTCAGAATAGGCATTGGCTGAGTGGTCGGAAGATTATGCTTCGTTGTTTGGAAGTGTGCAGTAGGGGAATAAGGGCAAGGATTAGGATAGAGAAAGCTAGGGCTAGCACTCCTCCTAGTTTATTGGGGATTGATCGTAAAATTGCGTATGCAAATAAGAAGTATCATTCGGGTTTGATGTGGGGAGGTGTGTTGAGTGGATTTGCTGGGGTGTAGTTGTCTGGGTCTCCGAGGAGGTCGGGTGTGAATAGTACCAGAAGTATTAGGGCTAGAATTAGTAATAAGGCTCCTAAGATGTCTTTAATGGTATAGTAGGGGTGAAATGGAATTTTGTCTGCGTCTGAGGAGATTCCTGTTGGATTGTTGGAGCCTGTTTCGTGGAGGAATAGTAGGTGGACTATGGCAATTGCTGTAATAATAAATGGGAGGATAAAGTGGAAAGCGAAGAATCGGGTGAGGGTTGCTTTGTCTACTGAGAACCCACCTCAAATCCATTCGACTAAATTTGTGCCGATGTATGGGATTGCTGATAGGAGGTTGGTAATGACTGTTGCCCCTCAAAATGATATTTGTCCTCATGGTAGTACGTATCCTATGAATGCTGTGGCTATTACTGTAAGTAGAAGGATTACTCCAATATTTCATGTTTCTAGGAAGGTGTAAGACCCGTAATATAGGCCCCGTCCTACGTGCATATATAAGCAGATAAAGAATATTGAAGCTCCGTTTGCGTGTATGTATCGGATAATTCAGCCGTAGTTCACGTCTCGGCAGATATGGGCGACGGAGGAGAATGCTGTTGTTGTATCGGATGTGTAGTGTATTGCTAGGAATAGGCCTGTGAGGATTTGTAGGATTAAGCATACTCCTAGGAGGGAGCCGAAGTTTCACCATGATGAAATGTTTGATGGAGCTGGAAGGTCAATGAATGCGTTATTTACAATTTTTATTAGTGGATGGGATTTTCGAATATTAGTCATTAGTGTTCTTGTAGTTGAATGACAACGATGGTTTTTCATATCATTGGTCATGGTTAGATTCCATGTAAGAATAATGATACTATACATTGTATTTATTTTAAGTGTTATCTTTGTGATTGGTTTCGTAGGGTTTTCTTCGAAACCTTCACCTATTTATGGGGGGTTGGGGTTAATTGTGAGTGGTGGGGTTGGTTGTGGAATTGTGTTGAATTTTGGTGGGTCTTTTCTGGGGTTAATGGTTTTTTTAATTTATTTGGGGGGTATGATGGTGGTTTTTGGTTATACAACGGCTATGGCTACGGAACAGTACCCTGAGATTTGACTTTCTAATAAGGCTGTTTTAGGGGCATTTATTACTGGCTTGTTGATAGAGTTTTTTATGGTTTATTATGTGTTAAAAGATAAGGAGGTGGAGATTGTGTTTGAGTTTAATGGTTTAGGGGATTGGGTAATTTATGATACGGGGGATTCTGGGTTTTTTAGTGAGGAGGCCATAGGGATTGCAGCTTTATACAGTTATGGTACTTGATTAGTTATTGTAACTGGGTGGTCTTTATTTATTGGTGTTGTGGTTATTATAGAAATTACTCGTGGAAATTAAATAGGATTATGCTAATGAGAATTGTAATTAGGAAAGAGAGGAAATATAGTTTGATTAGGCCTTTTTGGTTTGTAACCAGGGTAGATGCTTTTATTTGAGCGAGTGAAATGGTTTTTGGTAGAATGGCTTCTAGTCAGATTAGGTCTAGAAGGGAGGATGCTGATTTTTGGCTTATTGATAGATTTATGTATGGAGCTAGGCGATGTATAATTGTAGGGAAGTATCCTAGCAAGGTGGAGAATTTGAAGGCGTTTGAGGGGTAGTGAAATTTTAGGTTTTTAGTTATGTTGCTAATTTCTAGGGCTAAGGTGAAGCCTAGGATTGTAACGATTAGGGCTGTTGTTTTTAGATAGTAGGGTATAGTTATTTGGGGGACTGTTGTTGGGGGAATGTTGTTGGAGATAATATACCCTGCGAAGAGGCTTCCGATTAGCAAGCGTTTGATAGAGTTGATTAGGAGGGGGTTGTTTTCGTTGATGTTAATTAGGGTAGAAAATCGGGGTTGTCCTAGGAGTGCGAAGAAGATGATACGGGTGCTATAAATGGCTGTGAAAGAGGTGGCGATTAATGTTATTAAAAGGGCTCAGGCGTTGGTATAAGACGTGTTGGCGGCTTCGATGATTAGGTCTTTGGAGTAAAATCCTGTGAGGAAGGGTATTCCTGTTAGTGCGAGACTGCCAACAATGAGGGCTGTTGTAGTGAATGGTATGGCTTTAAATAGGCCTCCTATTTTTCGGATGTCTTGTTCGTCGTTTAGGTTGTGAATTATAGAACCGGAGCATATAAATAGTATAGCTTTGAAAAAGGCGTGGGTGCAGATGTGGAGAAATGCTAGGTAGGGTTGGTTAATGCCAATTGTTACCATTATAAGGCCCAGTTGACTAGATGTGGAGAAGGCGATGATTTTCTTAATATCATTTTGGGTGAGAGCGCATATCGCTGTGAATAATGTGGTAATGGCTCCTAGACATAATGTAATAGATTGAATGTGTTTATTATTTTCTGTGAGTGGGTAAAAGCGGATTAGTAGGAAAATACCTGCTACTACCATTGTGCTTGAATGAAGTAGTGCTGAGACGGGAGTTGGGCCTTCTATTGCAGAGGGAAGTCATGGGTGGAGGCCAAATTGGGCGGATTTTCCGGTTGCAGCTAGTACTAGTCCGATCAAGGGTGTATTTGAGTTGTTTGGGTCTAGTATGAAGATCTGTTGGAGATCTCAGGTATTTAGGTTTGTTAGAAATCATGCTATTGCTAGGATAAAACCAATGTCGCCGATGCGGTTATATAAAACTGCTTGTAGAGCTGCTGTATTTGCGTCTGCTCGTCCGTACCACCATCCGATGAGTAGAAATGATATGATTCCGACACCTTCTCAGCCAATGAACAGTTGGAATAGGTTATTTGCGGTTACAAGGATTATTATAGTGATGAGGAATAGGAGTAAGTATTTGAAGAATTTGTTAATATTGGGGTCTGAGTGTATGTATCATATTGAGAATTCTATAATAGATCATGTGACGAATAGTGCTACTGGGACGAATATTATTGAGAAATAGTCTATTTTAAAGCTGAGAGATAGTTTGAGGGTTTGGATAGTTAATCAGTGTCAGTTTGAAATAATTAGTTCTTGGCCTGAGTAGATAAATATTATTGTGGGAATTATGCTGGTAATGAAGGCATATGAAATAGTTGTTTTTACGTAGAGCGGGTAGTTGGAAGATTTGTAGGTGTTAAGGCTTGTTGTTATAATGGGTACTGTTAGTAGGAGTAAAGTAACTAGTGAGAATGAGGAGAATATGTTTATTACTTTTATTTGGAGTTGCACCAATTTTTCGGTTCCTAAGACCAACGGATGACTACTATCCTTTAAAAGTTCAAAAAAGCCATACTGTTAAGTATGGGAGCATAGAATTAGCAGTTCTTGCATACTTTTTCGGTAAATAAGAAGGTAATGAGTTTCTATTGTTAGATTCACAATCTAATGTTTTTGTTAAACTATATTTACAGTATAGAGGTCCTAGAATAATTTTTGGATTTAGGGATAAGAGTAGTAGAGGTAAGATGTGCAGCGATATGAGTGCATTTTCTCGTGTAAAGGAAGGTGAGATATTATTAATGTGGTAAGTGTATTTTCCTCGTTGGGTTATGATTAGTATATATAGAGAGTATAGGGCGGTGATTACTATATTTACTCCTATTAGGATAATTGTAATGTTAGATCATGAAAAGGTTGACATTATTACAAATAGTTCTCCAATTAAGTTGATTGTTGGGGGTAAGGCTAGGTTGGTTAGACTTGCTAGTAGTCATCAAGTGGCTATTAGTGGAAGAAGCGTTTGTAGGCCTCGAGCTAGAATTATAGTTCGGCTGTGGATTCGTTCGTAGTTTGAGTTTGCTAGACAGAAAAGTATGGAGGATGTGAGGCCATGGGCAATCATGAGAGCGGTTGCTCCTATGTAACTTCAAGGTGTTTGGATAAGGATAGCTACAATGACGAGTGCTATGTGGCTTACAGAAGAGTATGCAATGAGTGATTTTAGGTCCGTTTGACGGAGGCAGATTGAGCTGGTTATGATTATGCCTCATAAGGAGAGTATAATGAATGGGTATGCTATAAAGTCGGTTATAGGGTTTAGAATTAGTGTGATTCGTAGCATACCGTATCCTCCTAGTTTTAGTAGGATTGCTGCAAGGACTATAGAACCTGCGATGGGGGCTTCTACGTGAGCTTTAGGTAGTCAAAGGTGGAGGCCGTATAATGGTATTTTTACTATGAAGGCTATTATACATGCTAGTCATATGAAAATATTAGATCAGGAGTTATGCATAGGTTGTACTCAATATTGGAGTATTAGGAAGTTTAGGGATCCTACTATGTTTTGGATATAAGTTAGTGCGACTAGTAGGGGTAAGGAGCCAGCTAATGTATAGAATAGGAAATAGAGTCCGGCGTTTAGACGTTCTGTTTGGTTTCCCCATCGGGTAATAATAATAAGTGTTGGTACTAGTGTTGCTTCAAATAGGATATAAAAGAAGATTAGTTCTATAGCGGTAAAGGTTATGATTAGAAATAGTTGTAGTAAAATTAGTATAGTAATGAATAGTTTTTTTCGAGTTAGGTTTTCTTTCGATAGGTGATGTTGGCTAGCTATTAGTATCAGGGGAAGGAGCCATATGGTTAAAATTAGTAGTGGAGTAGATAGGGAGTCAGAGAAAAATATTAGTGAAAAATTGAGGCTATTGTCACCAAATTGATTTATAAGGAGAAGGCTTGTGAAGCTAATTAGTAGGCTGTGTGTTGTGGAGTTAATTCAGATTATATTACCTTTTGATATTCAGGTTAGGGGTATAAGTATAATTGTTGGAATAATATATTTTAGCATTGGAGTAGGTTGAGATTTTGTACGTAATCAGTACCGTATGTATTTGATACTATTACTAGTAGGGATAGACCTAGGGCTGCTTCACAGGCTGCGAAAACTAGTAGGATAATGGGTATTATGCTAGCTAATGTAAAATGTGAATTGAGGATTGTTAGAGCTGCTATAACGAATAGGGATAATATTATCCCTTCTAAGCATAGAAGGGAAGATATTAGGTGGGATCGATATATTAGTAACCCTACAAGAGATACTGCGAATGCTATTATAATATTTATATGTACTATAGACATTTGGTAATTATGAATTAAATCACAATCTAATGAGTCGAAATCATTTATTTTATTTTAAACTAAGTACCATATTCGGTTCATTCCAGTCCTTTTTGAGTTCATTCGTAGGCTAGGCTTACGGCTAGTAGGATAATTAGGAAGAGGGCTATGGTAAGCATTGTGTTTAGGTTTGTTGTTTGTGAGGCTCATGGTAGTGGTAAGAGGAGTGCAATTTCTAGATCAAATAAGAGGAATGTGATGGCTACTAGAAAGAATTTTATGGAGAAGGGAAGACGGGCTGATCCTATGGGGTCAAATCCACATTCGTATGGACTTGTCTTCTCAGAATATACATTTAGTTGGGGAAGTCAGAATGCGATAATGACAAGTAGAGTAGCTAGTGTAAAATTGGTCAGGAGGGCTAGTATTAGATTTATTATTCTTTTTCGGGCTGGACCGAAACTAGCTGATTGGAAGTCAGCTGTACTGATTAATACTAAAAGAATAGGAGCCTCATCAATAGATAGAAACATAGAGGAAAAGTCAAACTACGTCTACGAAATGTCAGTATCAGGCAGCGGCTTCAAAGCCGAAGTGGTGGTTAGAAGTGAAATGAAATTTTAGTTGGCGGAAAAAGCAGACAATTAAGAAGGTGGATCCAATGATGACATGGAGGCCGTGGAAGCCTGTGGCTACGAAAAAAGTTGAACCGTAGACTCCGTCGGAGATAGTAAAGGGTGCCTCATAGTACTCTGAGGCTTGTAGTAGTGTAAAGTAGACCCCTAATGTGATGGTGATAAATAGGGCTTGTAATATATGGTTTCGGTCTCCTTCTATCAGACTATGATGGGCTCAGGTAATAGAAACTCCGGAGGCCAATAGGACAGAGGTGTTGAGCAGTGGGACTTCTAGGGGATTTAGTGGATGAATGCCTGTTGGGGGTCAGCAGCCGCCTAGTTCGGGAGTGGGGGCGAGGCTTGAATGGTAGAATGCTCAGAAAAATCCGGTAAAGAATAGGACTTCGGAGATAATAAAAAGGATTATTCCATAACGGAGGCCTTTTTGGACAGCTGGGGTATGGTGCCCTTGGAAAGTGCTTTCTCGAATAATATCCCGTCATCATTGGTATATTGTTAGTATGTTTGTTGTTAGGCCAATTATTAACAGAGCTGTTGAGTTAAAATGAAACCACATGGCTAAGCCGGATGTTATTAAGAGGGCGGATAGAGCTCCTGTAAGGGGTCAAGGGCTTGGATTTACTATGTGATAAGCATGAGTTTGGTGTGTCATTATGTGTTGTCATGCAGATATAGGCTGACTAGAAGGGTGAATACATAGGCTTGGATTATAGCTACTGCAAATTCTAGGATTGTTAGTAGGATTAGAATAATAAATGTAATTAGAGCTGTTGTAGCGCTAATACTTATTAGTGCAAGTGTAGCCCCTCCGATTAAGTGAATTAATAGATGTCCTGCAGTGATGTTGGCTGTTAACCGCACGGCGAGGGCTATAGGTTGAATAAAAAGGCTGATAGTTTCGATAATTACTAGTATTGGGATTAGTGGAGTTGGTGTTCCTTGTGGTAAGAAATGGGCAAGTGATGTTTTAGTTTTATTGCGGAATCCTGTAATTACGGCTCCTGCTCACAGGGGAATGGCTATGCCTAGGTTTATTGATAGTTGTGTTGTTGGTGTGAATGAATGGGGTAACAGGCCTAATAGGTTTGTTGACCCAATAAATAGAATTAGAGATATTAATATTAATGTTCATGTTTGTCCTTTGGGGTTGTGGATACTCATTATTTGTTTTGATACAAGTTGGAGCATTCATTGTTGGAGAGTTACAAAGCGATTGTTCACTAATCGATTTGATGTTGGGAATAGTAGGCTGGGGAATAGTACGATAAGAGTTACGAGAGGGAGACCTAGAATTATAGGGGTAATGAAAGAGGCAAATAAATTTTCGTTCATTTTGTTTCTCAAGGGGTGTTTTGTTTTAATATTTTTGTTGATGTTAGTTCTGGATTGTAGTAAAAGTTGTGTTTTGAAATTTTTAATTGAAAGATAATAAAGAGGGTCAAGAATATTGATAAGATTATTGTCAGTCATGTTGACGTGTCTAGTTGTGGCATGTCACTAAGGAGAGCATACTGCTCTCAATCTCTAACTTAAAAGGTTAGTGCTATATAGCTTCTTAGTGATTTTATAATATTGATGCAGATCATTTTTCAAAATACTTCAGTGGAACTAATTCAAGGACGATGGGCATGAAACTATGGTTTGATCCGCAGATTTCTGAGCATTGACCATAGTACAGGCCTGGACGGGTCGATATAAGGGTTGTTTGGTTCAGACGGCCTGGGATTGCATCTGTTTTTAGTCCTAGAGAAGGCACGGCTCATGAGTGTAGCACATCTTCAGAGGAGACTAGTATTCGGATTGTTATTTCTATTGGCAGTACAACTCGATTATCGACTTCTAATAGTCGTAATTCCCCTGGCTTTAATTCTGATGTTGGAATTATGTAGGAGTCGAAGCTTAAGTCCTCATAATCTGTATATTCGTAGCTTCAGTATCACTGATGTCCTATTGCTTTTACCGTAAGGGATGGGTTATTAATTTCATCTATTATGTATAGAATTCGTAAAGAAGGAAGAGCAATTAGAATTAAAATAATAGCGGGCAAAATGGTTCAAATTGTCTCTACTTCTTGTGCATCTATTGTGCTTGTATGAGTTAGTTTTGTTGTTAATATTAGTGAGATAATGTAAAGTACTAATGAGCTAATTAAGAAGACAATTATTAGCGTGTGATCATGAAAGTGAAGTAGTTCTTCTATGATTGGTGATGTGGCATCTTGGAAGCCTAGTTGTATGGGATATGCCATATGAGGCGTACAGGGTTTTCACTTGTAACTTAACTTTGACAAAGTTATATAATGTTTTACTAACACCTCGTTTATTGAGAGAGACATAGAGGTTATGATGTTGGCTTGAAACCAATAGTAGGGGGTTCGATTCCTTCCTTTCTTATTTTAGGTTGACATAGGTGGGTTCTTCAAATGTGTGATATGGTGGAGGGCATCCGTTTAATCATTCTAGATTTGTCGTGGTTAGGTCTACAGTTAAAACTTCTCGTTTAGATGCGAATGCTTCTCAGATGATGAAAACTATTAGTATGACTGCTGTTAGAGAAATGAATGAGCCCATTGATGAGACAGTATTTCATATTGTATATGCATCTGGATAGTCGGAGTATCGTCGAGGCATGCCAGATAGTCCTAGAAAGTGTTGTGGGAAGAAGGTCATATTGACGCCTACAAACATAATTGCGAAGTGGATTTTGGCTCATGTATCATTGAGAGTGTAGCCTGAGAATAGTGGAAATCAATGAACAAATCCCCCTATAATAGCAAATACAGCTCCTATTGATAAAACATAGTGGAAGTGTGCGACAACGTAATATGTATCGTGAAGAACAATATCGAGAGAAGAGTTAGCTAGGACAATTCCGGTTAAACCCCCTACTGTAAATAAGAAAATAAAGCCTAGGGCTCACATTATAGCAGGAGACCATTTGATATTACCTCCATGAAGTGTTGCTAGTCAGCTGAAAACTTTTACTCCGGTTGGAATAGCAATAATTATAGTAGCCGATGTGAAGTAGGCTCGTGTGTCGACGTCTATTCCGACTGTAAATATATGGTGAGCTCATACGATGAAACCTAAAAATCCGATTGACATTATAGCTCAGACTATTCCTATATATCCGAATGGTTCTTTTTTTCCTGAGTAGTAGGTTACAATATGGGAGATTATTCCAAATCCAGGTAGAATTAAAATATAGACTTCGGGGTGCCCAAAGAATCAGAATAAGTGTTGGTATAAAATGGGGTCTCCTCCTCCTGCTGGGTCGAAGAAGGTTGTGTTTAGGTTCCGGTCTGTTAGCAGCATTGTAATGCCGGCTGCTAGTACAGGGAGTGAGAGGAGTAATAGTACGGCGGTGATTATTACGGATCATACGAATAGAGGGGTTTGGTACTGTGACATTGCGGGGGGCTTTATGTTGATAATTGTTGTAATGAAGTTGATGGCTCCTAAAATAGAGGAAACTCCTGCTAAGTGTAAAGAGAAGATGGTTAGATCTACTGAGGCTCCTGCATGGGCTAGGTTGCCTGCTAAGGGAGGGTACACGGTTCAGCCTGTTCCTGCTCCAGCTTCAACTATAGAGGATGCGAGGAGCAGTAGAAATGAGGGAGGGAGGAGTCAGAAGCTTATGTTGTTTATTCGGGGAAATGCCATGTCGGGAGCGCCAATTATTAGAGGAACAAGTCAGTTACCGAATCCTCCAATTATAATTGGCATTACTATAAAGAAGATTATTACAAATGCGTGTGCGGTTACAACTACGTTGTAGATTTGGTCGTCTCCGAGCAGGGTTCCGGGTTGGCCTAATTCAGCGCGAATTAGAAGGCTTAGAGCTGTTCCTACTATACCGGCCCAGGCTCCAAATAGTAGATAAAGGGTACCGATATCTTTATGGTTGGTTGAGAATAGTCAGCGGTTAATGAACATGGGTAAAATGGCTGAGTAAAGCATTAGACTGTAAATCTAAAGATAGAGGTTTGACCCCTCTTTTTACCAAGCTCTGTGGTGAGTTTACACGTTGAATTGCAAATTCAGAGAAGCAGCTTCAATTCTGCCGGGGCTTCTCCCGCCTTTTTTTTCTTGCGGCGGGAGAAGTAGATTGAAGCCTGATTAATTAGGGTATTTAGCTGTTAACTAAAGTTTCGTGGGGGTGGAGCCCACCAGTCTAGTGAGGATTTAGCTTAATTAAAGTGGTTGATTTGCATTCAATTGATGTAAGGTGTAGTCTTGCAATCCTTATCAGGAATTAAGTAAATTGTACTTGCTTAGGGCTTTGAAGGCTCTTGGTCTGTTTAACCTAAATTCCTATTCTAATACTGATAATATCGGTGTGAGCGGTAGTGTTATAGTAGATAGTACGACTATTGTTGGTAGAAAGGTTATTTTTTTTATAAGGGAAAATTGTCATTTTATTTTTATGTTGTTTGTAGAGGGGAATATTGTTAGTGCGGTGGAATATGTGAGTCGTATATAAAAATATAAGTTTAGTAGAGCTGTGATTGCTATGAAGGTAGGTAGGATGATGCTATTGTTTTTTGTTATTTCTTGGATGATTATTCATTTTGGTATGAACCCTGATAGGGGAGGGAGTCCTCCTATGGATAGGAGAGTGGCGAGGATTAGGATGGTTATAATGGGTGTTTTATTTCATGTGTGTGATAATGATAGGGTGGTGGTGGTGGAATTGGCTATAAATATGGTGAATATAGTGGAAGTTATAGTAATGTAGATGATTAGGTTTAGTAATGTTATAGTGGGGTTGTATGGTAGTACTGCTGTTATTCAGCCCATGTGAGCGATTGATGAGTAGGCTATGATTTTTCGGAGTTGTGTTTGGTTTAGTCCTCCTCAGCCTCCAATTAGGATTGATAGAATTGATAGGGTCAGAATTAAGTTTAGGTTAATTGATGGGAAGATTTGGTAAAGTACAGATATAGGTGCTAGTTTTTGTCATGTCAGTAGGATTAAGCCTGAGGATAGAGGGATGCCTTGCGTTACTTCTGGGACTCAGAAGTGAAATGGAGCTATTCCTAGTTTTATAGCTAGGGCTATTGTTATAAGTATAGAGGCTATTGGGTTAAATAATTTTATTACGGTTCATTGGCCTGAGAATATTAGGTTAATGATGACGGCTATTATTAGTAGTATTGAGGCTGTTGATTGAGTTAAAAAATATTTAGTTGATGCTTCTGTAGCTCGTGGGTTGTGGTTTTTTATTATGATAGGGATAATGGCGAGTATATTTATTTCAAATCCGATTCAGATAAGTAGTCAGTGAGAACTGATTATGACAATAATGGTTCCTAGTATAATGGTTAATAAAATAGTGGTAAAGATAATTGGGTTTATTAGTACGGGAAGGGTATGAACCAACATTTTCGGGGTATGGGCCCGATAGCTTAATTAGCTGACCTTACTAATAGAATTTGGTGTAATTGGGAGCACGGAGAGTTTTGGATTCTTAGGAGTAGGTTCAATTCCTATAATTCTAGAAATAAGAGGGTTTAAACCTCTATTATTTACTCTATCAAAGTAACTCTTTTTTCAGACATATTTCTTATGTTTGTGGTGGGATGCCTGATGTAAGGATGGGCAGTGATACGTGTCATATGCATAGGGCTAGTGTTAGGGGCAGGAAATTTTTTCATAGTAAGTGTATCAGTTGGTCATAGCGGAATCGAGGATAGGATGCTCGGATTCATAGGAATAATATTGTGAGTAGCAGGGATTTGATGATAAAGTTGATTGTGTAGAGTTCTGGTATGTGTGGGTTGTGGGATGTCCCTAGAAATAGAATTGCTGTAAATATGTTTATTATGATGATATTTGCGTACTCTGCTATGAAGAAGAGGGCAAATGGTCCTGCTGCATATTCTACGTTGAAGCCCGAGACTAGCTCTGATTCTCCTTCAGTTAGGTCAAAGGGAGCTCGGTTTGTTTCTGCTAATGTTGAGATAAATCATATTATTGCTAGAGGTCATGCTGGGAGGATTAGCCATGTTTGTTCTTGTGTAATAATTAATGTGGAGAGGGTAAAGGATCCACTTATTAGGAGTACTGATAGTAGGATAATTGCTAGTGTTACTTCATATGAGATTGTTTGTGCTACTGCTCGTAGGGCTCCGATTAGTGCGTATTTTGAGTTGGAAGCTCAGCCTGATCAGAGGATGGAGTACACGGCTAGGCTTGATATTGCTAGTATAAATAGGACTCCTAGGTTTATGTTAATAAGGGGATGGGGTATTGGTAGGGGAATTCACATGGTTAAGGCTAGGCCTAGAGCTAAAATGGGCGCTAGGATGAATATTGAGGTTGAAGACGTGGCAGGTCGTAATGGTTCTTTGATGAAAAGTTTGATTGCATCGGCGATGGGTTGGAGTAGGCCATATGGGCCTACGACATTTGGACCTTTTCGGAGTTGTATGTAGCCTAGAACTTTTCGTTCTACTAATGTGAGGAATGCTACGGCCAATAAGATAGGAATGATAAGTATTAAGATGTTAATTATGAACATTTTGTTAAGGAGAGGATTTGAATCTCTGGGTATAAAAGTTTAAGTTTTACGCAATTACCGGGCTCTGCCACCTTAACTAAGCCCTGTTCTAGGGCAGGGTTTTGTGTTGTTAATTGAGACGCTGTCATTGGTTGTTTTAAGGCGCTTAATTTAAAGTTGGCCTTATTTCTCTTGTCCTTTCGTACTGGGAGAAATACGTAATAGATAGAAACCGACCTGGATTGCTCCGGTCTGAACTCAGATCACGTAGGACTTTAATCGTTGAACAAACGAACCTTTGATAGCGGTTGCACCATCAGGATGTCCTGATCCAACATCGAGGTCGTAAACCCTATTGTCGATATGGACTCTTAAATAGGATTGCGCTGTTATCCCTAGGGTAACTTGTTCCGTTGATCAAATTTTTGGATCAATGAGCGATAGAGTGATTTGACTTGTGGGTCTAGTCTTTAAAATCGTTCGGAGGATTTTTTATTCTCCGAGGTCACCCCAACCGAAACTACCAACTCATGGAGATTGTTGTTGTTCCTCAATGGTTAAATTTATTTTCTTTGGGTTGGTTAGTTAAAGCTCCATAGGGTCTTCTCGTCTTATTTATGCATTCCCGCCTCTTCACGGGAAGGTCAATTTCACTGATTGGAAGTAAGAGACAGTAAAACCCTCGTGTGGCCATTCATACAAGTCCTTATTTAGAGAACAAATGATTATGCTACCTTTGCACGGTCAGGATACCGCGGCCGTTAAACAGTTGTCACTGGGCAGGCAGTGCCTCCAATACTGGGGATGCTGGAGGTGATGTTTTTGGTAAACAGGCGGGGTTTGTGTTTGCCGAGTTCCTTTTACTTCTTTTAATCTTTCCTTAGATGCACTCCTGTGTTGGATTAACAGTATAGTTAATAAATTGTTTATTGTTGGGTTATTTTTATTAGCTGTTAATGGTCAGAGTATTATCAGGTACTGACTTAGACTTATGCAAGGAGAAAGCTTTTCTTGTTACTCATACTAACATTATTACTTCTATTCAATAATAGATTAGTCCAGTATTGGGGCTAGGAGTTAATTACTTGTTATTGGGATCTGTTTAGTTTTTGTTGTTGAGCTTTAACGCTTTCTCAATTGGTGGCTGCTTTTAGGCCTACTATGGTAGTGTTAGATTTTACTCTCTAGTCAAGGTTGTATCCGTTTCTAAAAGGCTGTACCTTTTTAGACTAACTTTTAAAGTTACAGTGAGATCTATTTGAATTTTTTGGTATCTTTAAAGCTGAACTAAGATTCATTACCTGGACAACCAGCTATCACCAGGCTCGTTAGGCATGTCACCTCTACTTACAAATCTTCTCACTATTTTGCCACATAGATGAGTTAGTTCTTGATAAACTGTTTATAAGTAGCTCGTCTGGTTTCGGGTTGCTTAGCTGAAATTCATTTTGTTAAGTCTTATACTAGTTAATTCATTATGCAAAAGGTACAAGGGGTAATCTTTGCTTTTTTGTACTTTTAGTTTTTCTTTCATCGTTCCCTTGCGGTACTTTCTCTATAGCGCCATGTTCTAGATTTCTATCTCCTATACTTTAAATTGGGATTAAATGTTTTGTTTTATTTTATTTTGGTAGTTTAGTTAAGATGGTATTTTTGGGCTAGATTTAGTTCAAGATATTCATAATGAATGAAGTCTTCTAGGTGTAAACTGGATGCTTTGTTTAAGCTATATCTTGATTTATCCAAGCACACTTTCCAGTATGCTTACCTTGTTACGACTTGTCTCCTCTCATATAGCTAGTGCGTTTAAATAAGGTTAGATGCATTGAATCTATTTGAGGAGGGTGACGGGCGGTGTGTGCGTGCTTCATGGCCTAATTCAACTAAGCACTCTACTCTTAGTTTACTGCTAAATCCTCCTTTGGTTACTAATTTCATAATAACTTTCGTGCATTGGTTCTCTTAGTGTAGAGAATGTAGCCCATTTCTTTCCATTCCATAGGTTACACCTTGACCTAACGTTTTTATGTATCATGATTGCGCTTACTTTTTTTCCTTTTTAGGGTTTGCTGAAGATGGCGGTATATAGACTGTATTAGCAAGAACTGGTGAGGTTTATCGGGGTTTATCGATTACAGAACAGGCTCCTCTAGAGGGATATAAAGCACCGCCAAGTCCTTTGAGTTTTAAGCTGTTGCTGGTAGTACTCTGGCAAATAATTTTGTTTATGTAATTATCTGTGTTTAGGGCTAAGCATAGTGGGGTATCTAATCCCAGTTTGGGTCTTAGCTATAGTGCATCGGCTGTTGTAGGGTCACTTTCGTCATTTATTTTTATTTTAATCATGGCTTTTTACAGCTTAATTAAAATTTAACCCTATTTAATGTGGTGCTTTAGCACGTTTTACGCCGTATTCCTGTTAGCTTGGGTTAATCGTATGACCGCGGTGGCTGGCACGAGATTTACCAACCCTGATTAATATAACTTAGTCAAACTTTCGTTTATGGCTTAATTTTTGTCACTGCTGTTTCCCGTGGGGGTGTGGTTAAGCAAGGCGTCGTGAGCTACGGAGTGTGTGCTTGATGCCAGCTCCTCTTGATTTTAACAACCTAGAGGGCATTCTCACTGGGGTGTAGATGCTTGCATGTGTAAGTTTATTAAGAGTTAACAGGAAGGCTGGGACCAAACCTATGTGTTTATGGAGTCGGGAGACTCATCTAGGCATTTTCAGTGCCTTGCTTTGAATTAAGCTACATCAACGGGGGGGGGGGGCCTGCGTTTATATATTGACTTTATATGGAGTGCTAATTTGAGTATTGAAAGTGTGGAAATTTTAAATAAGTAACTAGGGAAAAATCTGTTAAAAGTAGTGGTAAATATTTAAGGGGGAATTTTTATGGAGGGGGGGATATATAATATAATTTATGTCCTGTAACCATTGACTATATGTGCATGCTTACCATTATGCTGGTGCTCAAGATGCAGTTAAGTCCAGCTACAATAGATGCTCCGGGTCGGGGCCTTTGACGGCCATAGCTGAGTCCAAGCATCCCCCAAAATAAAAAAATACCAAATGTATGACAGCACAGTTATGTGTGAGCATGGGCTGATTAGTCATTAGTCCATCGAGATGTCTTATTTAAGAGGAAAGAATGGACGGTTTTAGGTGAGATGGCCCTGAAGAAAGAACCAGATGTCTGATAAAGTTCATTAAATAGCGACCCCCACAGTTCATGGGCCCGGAGCGAGAAGAGGAGTCCTTTGCCTAGCGGGTTGCTGGTTTCACGCGGCATGGTAATTAAGCTCGTGATCTAGTGGAGGGGGTATGCATGTTGTCAGGAGCGAGTTTGACATAATGTGCTATGTACGATTAATAACTTCATGTACTATGTACTATTAATAGGGATTATGTACTTGCTTATATGCATGGGGCATATAATTTAATGTACTATATACATAGTATGTTTTTATTACATTAATATTATGTACGTATCCCCCGTTTGGACAATGTATTTTTAGGGATGTGTGTTGTTAGCTAGTGGTGTTTGTAATATTTGGTTAGAGTACAAAGTTTGTGTTGAGTTATTGGAATTTTTAGTAAATTTAATACTGGTGAGGCTCTTTACATTTATGGAACTATATTAATAGCGTT